AGTGCCAAACCATTTGACTCTTCACCCAGTCCAATATAAAGGACTGGTCAATCAAATAATAGATAGTAAATGGGTCGGTTTAAAAATAAATGAATTGCTAGTCGTAGAGTATTATTCTCGTCAAACTTAATTAAACCTAAACTCAAATAAAATAGGAGAGGTTCGGGCAATTTTATTTCCTTTTATCAAATTAAATTAACCTAAGGTTAAGTAAGCAAAATACGGGTTTGATTCCGATTTTTTCTCATTTATGTATCATAGGGGCTATTTTCATATTCTTTCCGGTATTCTTCCTAGTCGCGGCAATTGGGAATAGAGAATCTATATCAATGAAAAATTGAACTGGTGGAATAAAGGTCTCCATTGCTCGATATTTTTAATAAAACGGATCTATTAAGTGAAGGTGCGGAAAGAGAGGGATTCGAACCCTCGGTAAACAAAAGCCTACATAGCAGTTCCAATGCTACGCCTTGAACCACTCGGCCACCTCTCCTACATAATGATTATGAATCAACAACCGAGTGAATAGTGAGTTCTTTATATTCGATTCTAGATTATTGGATAGGTATGACCAATCCATTTTAACTATAATATTACAAATAAAAATAGAAAATTTTTCATCAAAGTAAAAAAAGATCTTTCGAGGTCCCAAGACAATTATTTTCTTACGAATTTTTTTTATTTCTAATTTTTAGAAATTAGAAAAAGGGGGGTTCTTGTTTGCAAAAATGACTTCTACTATATTCGACTCGATTAAATCACTGAATTAGAACGAATCAACTGATTGATAGGTCTAGATTTTTTAGACTAGGGTTAATGGATATCTTTCTATCATAATGCTATATAGACTACGATTCCATATCTTACAAATTCTCAAATTTCTTTCCGGCTTTAGAGTTCTCAACAACAAACCCCTTCCCTCACCCTTCTATTCTAAATTGAGAAAACATTTTGTATAGTGGATTGTATACCTGCTATGTACATAAAATAAAGAAAGAGGTGGTTATTCTATTTTCATCATAGAATGATTTGAATCATAATTCAACCAAAAATTCTCGAGTTATTTGAATCTGTAACTTCAGCGAAATCGGAATAGTTCGCTTCATTGGTATACTACTACATTAGGATGAAATCGAACCGGGTTCGACTATTTCTTATTGATTCCTGTCAAAAAGGAACAATTGGAATAGAAAGCCCATCATTTTTTTTTTTCAAATCAATCTATTTTTATGTTATTTCGTACTGTACAATTCTTTTCTTTGTGGGATCATTTTCCTACGAGAGGGAATGAGAAGAATTAGAAAATGGATTGCTGGCTATGCCTAGATCACGGATAAATGGAAATTTTATTGATAAGACCTTTTCAGTTGTAGCCAATATCTTATTGCAAATAATTCCGACAACTTCAGGAGAAAAGGAGGCATTTACCTATTACAGAGATGGTGTGATTTGATTCTTTTTTTTTTTATTGAATTTCTCTCGGTCTTACAAGAAAGACACGTGATTCGGGAAATTTTTTGAAAAAAAAATCTACGCTTGTTGAAGGTGAAGTTTGGAAATAGAACAATTCCTTCTGTCGTGTATCCTCGATTAATGCAACCTCAGATGCTATGTTTCCATTTTTGATTCTAGTATTGAGCGAAAGGTTACACCTAGAGGTTCTGTATTATGGGGCAATCCTACTCCACTAGTACCGACGGACAGCATAAGGAAAGAAGCACTACACCTAGGAATCAACAACACAAAACCTTGTTAGAAATGACCCCTTTCCTTATTGGGCTCGGGACTAAAAGAATGGTTGGGACAACAAACATCCATCTCGTTCGTACTTTGGATACCAATATAACCATCGAAGGTTGTTTGAAGTGACTAATTCCTGGAAATTAGGAGGCGTTGAAAACAAAGAAATTGCTCGAGTTCTCATTTCTATCTAGTCTTAATGTTAAGAAAAGATCTCTTGCAGGAAGGTTGGCTAGAGATTTCTTGTAAAAACACTAGCCCCGCTCAGTCCATAATGAGAATATTTTCATCTTTTTGATTTCATGTATATTCTCCTTATGCACATAAGGGAGGAGCCGTATGAGGTGAAAATCTCACGTACGGTTCTGGAACGGAGATTCTTTTAATTGAAGGCGACCGTAACGGATGTCAGCTCAATCCGAAGGAAATTATGCAGAAGCTTTACAGAATTATTATGAAGCTATGCGACTAGAAATTGATCCCTATGATCGAAGTTATATACTCTATAATATAGGTCTTATCCATACAAGTAATGGAGAACATACGAAAGCTTTGGAATATTATTTTCGAGCACTAGAACGAAATCCATTCTTACCACAAGCTTTTAATAATATGGCCGTGATCTGTCATTACGTGCGACTATCTTCACTATAGAAGTAAAAAAAGAAAAACAAAAAAAAAAAGCTTTCTACATATGGATCGTCTAAAACAACGATTTTTATCAGCTGTAGCAAAGAAAGAAACTTTATATTCATAAAAG